AATCACGAGAATGTATATTTTTTCTCGAATCCGTGATTGAGAGGTAAAGGATTTAATCCTTTTATTTTTGCAAATAAAGTTTTTGGTCGGAATACGAATCAAACCGAAAAAAAGACCCTTTAACTATCAAAGGGTTAAAAAAACGAATCACACTTTTACCACTAAACTATACCCGCTACAATTCGATTATTGTTTACAACTGGGCCTTTTGTCGAACCGAAAAATGGGGGGAAATGGGGTAGGTATAAGGGTATTCTAAGTATAAGGGTATAATAAGATATAATAAGACGGGATCATTAAAAAATCATAAAATTTAGAGCATCGACCCCCCTTTTTTTCGTTTTCGCGGATGGAAATAGTCCTTCTTTTGTTCGTGCTTGAATATTTCCTATTCACTTTCTTATATATTTAATTTTCTTATATATTATATATTTGATTTTATCATTTATTTCAAATTGAATTTTATAAAATTCAATTTGATATTTTATATAATACTAAATAATACTAAACTAAATCTAAATAATACTAAACTCAATTTAATATTTAATATATTTTTTTTATATAATACTTATATTTACTATACTCATATTTACTATTTACTTAATAGAATATTACTTAATATAATAATATAATACTTCTATTTACTTATATTTATTATATTTATATATATTATATAACTATAACTAAATAGAATATATAACTAAAACAAAAACTAAGCATTTTTTTTTTTCAAATTCGTTTTCAAATCAGATATCAGATAAATGAAAAATCATCATTATTTTTCTATAATTAGTTGGAACAAAATAGAATTAGTTGGAACAAAAAGAGGCCCGGCTGGCAGGCCAGGCCGTGTCAATAATCAATAAGAAGGGTCTTTCGAACAAAGGGTCGCTTTTTCTTTTCTTTATATTGTTGGCACTTTCGAGCCCTTTTCTTTTTCTTTATTTATTTCTTTTTCTTTATTTATTTCTTTTTCTTTATTTATATTTATTTCTATTTATCGAGACTAAATTACTGATAAAAATTGTACATATCTAATTGTACGTATCTATATAATAATAATAGAGAAAGAAATACTCCTTATTTTCTTGTTATGTGTAATCTAACCCAATTTGCAATTAGGAGAGATGGCTGAGTGGACTAAAGCGGCGGATTGCTAATCCGTTGTACGAGTTATTCGTACCGAGGGTTCGAATCCCTCTCTTTCCGCTTCCCTTGATGGCTTGATTTTTTTTTTTTTTTCAAATTTGGCAAATCCTTTGTTTTTATCTGTTTTTATCTAAACAAAAAATCCGAAGAAAATAGAAAAGAAAAACCCTTATTCTTCGCGCCCAGGATTACGTCCAGGATCATTAGATAGGAATCCAAAGATGAAGAGAGAAACAAAAAATATCACTACTGTGTAAACGAAGAGTTTGAGAGTAAGCATTACACAATCTCCAAGATAATAAAAAAAAAAGAGAATAGATCCTCTACTTTCTACCACATATCCTATTTGGATATCAAGAACCGAGTTTCCTTCTAGAAAAAATCACGAACTTTCGAGGAAATCTAGGAAATATTCAATTTCAAAAATTGATATTTTAGATTAAGGATCTTATCGAAAACTTACAGCAGCTTGCCAAACAAAAGCTAAGAGAAAAAAGAACACGGGTATGACTGGCATAACATCTACGATTGGGTTCAAAAAAGCGTAGGCCTCGGGCAATTTTCCGAAGAAAAAACTACTTGAATATGAATAAAAGGCAGAATTAAGACAGATACAGATCAAACTAAAGATATTAAGCATAACAGACATTTTTTTCTTGGAGATAATTTTGATTGAGTTTAGGATATAAGGGAAAATTTAGGTAGACAAAAAATCCTTCTTTTCTTTTGAACTCACCCAATCAAAAATCCTCCAATTCTCAAAAGAGAATAGAGGAAATCATACTTTCATACAATATCTTAATCGAATTATATCTAATTATATCTACTGATCAATAAATTAAGTTTAATTCTCTATAGAATTCGAATTCTATATTAAAAAAATCCTAGTACTAATCTAACTATCTATAGAATCAATTAGATTGGAGTTGACAAATAACGAATAATATAATGTAGTATCGAATAGAAATCTAAATGGGGCGTAGCCGAGTGGTAAGGCAACGGGTTTTGGTCCCGGCAGTCGAAGGTTCGATCCCTTTCGTCCCAGAGCATATTCATTATCTTAGAATCGAATAAAGATTTTGTTGAATGGGGTAAAGTCTAATGGTAACTGGAATTTCTTTCTTTTTTTTATCTTTTATATATATCTTTTTTACACAAACTGAATTGAATCGCGTACAAATGACACGCAAATGTAATTGACTCCATTTCTTAATTTCTGATCCAGTTAAATTGAAATTGGGAACATGGGTTCCAAGAGTTGGAATTTGAAAAACGGAGTCTTTTCATCCTACGCCCACCCAATCCCATCTTGTTTCGGGAAGTTGGTTATTTAGAAAAGCATTCCGTCCCATATTGATTTTCAATTTTATCAATATTTGGATTTTCAAGCATCCTATCTATTATTTCTATTATTTGTTATCCTAAAAACAAACTCGATTTTTAGGCATTTTTATATAGATTTCTTAATTCGAACGATTTTGGTACTAATGAAATTCCTTCAAAGTCAATAGGATTAATTCTCCTAAGGGGTTAGACTAAAATAAAAAAGGAGCAACTTCATTTTTAATTTGGACTTGTTGGGATTTGTACCTAGCCAGCCCGCACCCCCGAGCATAATTCCCATTTTTCTCTTATGTCCCTGTAGTACCCCGGGGCGAATAGAAAATTTCTGCGTCTGTATTAATTTGAGTAGCATTATATATGCTATATGTAATTAAAATGATATATGTAATTAAAATGATATATGTAATTAGATATCTATCCGAATCCGATGTATTTTCTTTGAATCAGTATTTCGGGTTTGGCCTTAATAAAAAAAAAATAAAATTAAAATAAATCAAAAAATTGTAAATTTATGTAACACTTAAGAGGAAGTGTTTTACGTTTTAGATCTTTTCTTCTCTTTTAGTCACTTTCTATTCCCTTATGTATGGATATTCTATTATGTATGGCAAGCTTCGATTAGCGAAATCTTGCTGAACTACACAGCTTAAACAAAATAATGCTGAACTACACAGCTTAAACAAAATAATAATAAATGAGGAAATGTTTAACGTATATGATTCTATTTTTGTGAAAAAAGGTTTTTGATCCCCTCGATTTTTCATTTAAAAATGAAAATAGTTAACAACTAGTTAATCCTAACCTTTAATCTATTGTATTATTAAATATTAAATATTGTATTATTTATTATGAAATAAATTAAGAAATAAATTAAATAAAATTATTAAATTAAAAAAAAATATATATAAATTCTTTTTAATTAGAATTAAATCTTAAATTAAGAGGACTTGGTAAAACTTATTCAGAAACCTCTTTACCAATTTTAATTGAAAGCTATATTCTTTATTTACATTTACCGATCTATAGCTATATATAAAATCTTTCGTCTATATTCATTATAGAACACTCTTCTATATTCATTATCGAACAAAGGGATATAGACTCCGATGTCTACAAACCAATGACTATTCATGATTCCAGAATTGAATCAATTCCATACTGGTTCCAAATTAGAGGAATGTTATGGTAAAACTTCGTTTAACACGATGTGGTAGAAAGCAACGTGCGACTTGAAGGGCATGATCCATTGTGGATTCTTTCTATATATCCACCATTTTCGATTTCTATAGGAATGAAGGTGCTCTTGGCTTCGACATCCGTTGGTAACCTAAATAGTCCACGATGGAGCTCGAGTAGAAAGTTTCTCAGGGCAAGAATCTAGGGTTAATGAAAATCAATAAATTGGAGCAACTTCGTGAATATATCTTCGATATAGAAATCGAGGGGATCTCCCATTCGAGCAAGTTTCCAATTCAAAAGGAAAATTTGTTGGAATTAATCAAACCCCTTCGATCCAAAGTGTATCACGCGGGAATCTATTGTCCGTAGGATTCTTTGCTAGAAGGAAATCAAAAAAGGGGGTATGTTGCTGCCATTTTGAAAGGATTAAGAAGCACCGAAGTAATGCCTAAACCCAATGATTTAAAACAAAGATAAAGGATCCCAGAACAAGGAAACACCGTTTTCATCGTCTCACTAACAGGGCCGGACTTAAGAATCCAAATAATAGAATTGAACCGAGACAAACAAAAAGGGGGGTAAAGACCACTCAATAAACAAAAGATTCTCTTTTGAATTATTTGTATTTGAGAGTTATCTAACTTGAGTTATGAGTAAGAATGGTTTTTTTCTTTTTTAGGAAAGAAGAAGAAAAAACAGACTTAAACTACAGTCTAATTGATTTGATGATTTTATAGAACCTTTTGTCATTTATTCGAATTCCATACCATAGATAAAACTTCAAATCCAATTCTTTTTTTCTCGAGCCGTACGAGGAGAAAACTTCCTATACGTTTCTAGGGGGGGTGTATTGTTCATCTACATCTATCTCAATGAGCCGTCTATCGAATCGTTGCAACTGATGTTCGATCTCGAAGAGAAGGAAAAGATCTTCAGAAAGTAGGTTTTTATGATCCGATAAAGAATCAAACTTATTTCAATGTTCCCGCCATTCTCTATTTCCTTGAAAAAGGGGCTCAACCTACAGGAACTGTTCAGGATATTTTAAAAGGGGCGGGGGTTTTTAAGGAACTTGATTCTAATCAAACGAAATTCAATTAAGGGTAAGGGGTAAGGAAAGACAAAACAAAGAGGGGGCAGTTGTTTGTATATAACTTTGGATAACCTTTCTCTACTCCTACCCCCCTTTTCCCCTTTCCCCGTATCTATTTATTATTGTTTTCTTCGAATACTGTGTTCTATAATGCTAAAACCTTATTTATTATTTACTTGATCCTAGACATTCTCGACAACTTTAAACTTGATGGTTTTCTTTCAATTTCACTTGAACTAACAAAACAAAAAAGAAAAAAAGCAATTCAATTGAATTGCTTTTTTTCTTTCGATTCTTTTATTTTTGTACTATTTGGGTTATATTGACAACAGTGTAGTGAACAAATATAATCCATCATGATAAGGGAAGTTAGATCTAGTTATTTGGTTTGTTTTATTTTTTACTTTACTTCGACAGGTTCTTTGATACACGAGCTTTTTTGGTTGATTGAAAAAAGGGGATAACGATAACAGATAACAAAAGGATCCGCCCATAAATTTGGAATCTCTAATTTCATTTTTTTCTTTTTGTTTTCGTTTATCTAAATCGAATTTGTGGTTTTGTTAGCTCATTTGTTAGCTTAATGGTTTAATTGCTTCGTCTAATTTGTTTGTTTAATTTAGTGTTTAATTTTTTCTAATTCCGATTCTATTTATGCACTTCTTTTTGTCTATTTATGCACTTCTTTTTGATTATACATATATTTTATATTCGATAGATTATCTTGTCTAGTTGGTTGGGTTGCTAACTCAACGGTAGAGTACTCGGCTTTTAAGCGCGGCTAGGATCTTTTACACATTTGGATGAAGCAAAGGATTCGTCCATACCATCGGTAAAGTTTGGAAGACCACGACTGATCCTGAAAGGGAATGAATGGAAAAAATAGCATGTCGTATTAATTATTAATGGAGAGTTCTGACAGTATTTCATTTTTTTTTTTTACCGGGTCGGTACAAAAACCCGTTTGAAGTCTTGGAATGGAACAAAATAAAAAAAAAAAGGGGTCGAATGAATAAATGGATAGGGCCCTGTGGCTTCAATTAACTATAAGGAAAGCCAAAAAGGAAAGCCAAAGCAACGAGCTTTCGTTCGGAATTTGAATAATTTCCTGATCTAATTCGACGTTAAAAAAATATTAGTACCGATCCAGGAAGGGCTGCTCCCCCCACGGGAGAGTCTCGATTTTTTCAACGAATCCTACCTATTTGAATTCTCCTTTATGAAAGGGAAGTGTATGTGTAAAAGGAACAGTATATTGATAAATCCAGTTTTTCCGAAATCAAAAGAGCGATTAGGTTGAAAAAATAAAAGATTTTTAAACACCTTCTTTTCTTATCCTATAATTTTGAATCTTATCAAAAAATGGAAAAAAGAAGAAATAGAGAATCTGTTGATAAGTTTACCCGTTTCCGAGGTATCTATTTTTACTAGAATACCCTGTTTTGACTCTATCGCACTATGTATCATTTGCTAACCCCAAAACCGCCTATCTTGGATTCAAATCGAATTGAAAATGGAAGAAATCCAAAGATATTTACAGCTTGATAGATCTCAACAACCCAACTTTCTATATCCACTTATCTTTCAGGAATATATTTATGCACTTGCCCATGACCAGAGTTTAAACCGAGCTATTTTGTTGGAAAATCCGGGTTATGTCAATAAATCGAGTTTACTTATTGCGAAACGGTTAATTATTCGAATGTATCAACAGAATCATTTTATTACTTCTGCTAATGATTCTAGCCAAAATCCATTTTTTGGGCGCAACAAAACTTTGTATTCTAAAATGATATCAGAGGGATTTTCATTTATTGTGGAAATTCCGTTTTCTATGCGATTAATATCTTATGAAGAATGGAAAGGGATATTAAAATCTCATAATTTACGATCAATTCATTCACTATTTCCTTTCTTAGAGGACAATTTTTCACGTTTTCATTTTATATTAGGTATAAAAATACCCTACCCTGTTCATCTGGAAATCTTGGTTCAAACCCTTCGCTATTGGGTAAAAGATGCCCCTTCTTTGCACTTATTACGATTCTTTCTACGCGAGTATTCTAATTGTAATAATCTTATTGCTACAAAGAAAACCAGAAAGAAAACCAGTTTTCATTTTTTAACAAAAAGAAAGCTAAAAAGAAATCAACGATTATTTTTCTTGTTATATAATTTTTATGTATGTGAATACGAATCCATTTTCGTCTTTCTGCATAAAAAATCTTCTCAGTTACGACCAACATCCTTTGGGGCCCTTCTTGAACGAATCTATTTCTATGGAAAAATCGAACGTCTTGCCTTAGTCTTCGCTAGGGATTTTCCGACCAACTTGTGCTTGGTCAAATATCCTTTCATGCATTATGGTCGGTATCAAGGAAAATCCATTCTGCTTTCAAGGGGTACGTCTCTTTTGATGAATAAATGGAAATCTTACCTTGTCAACTTTTGGCAATGTAATTTTGACCTGTGGTTTCACTCGCGAAGGACCCATATAAAGCAATTGTCCAAAAATTCCCTTGACTTTATGGGTTATCTTTCAATTGTGCGACTAAACCCTTCAAGGGTACGGAGTCAAATGCTCGAAAATTCATTTCTAATTAACAATGCTATTAGGAATAAGAAATTAGATACCCTTGTTCCAATTATTCCCCTGATTGGATCATTGACTAAAGAGAAATTTTGTAACCTATTAGGACATCCCATTAGTAAGCCGGTTCGGACTGATTTATCAG